TATGACAACAACAACTTTCTTTTTATTTTTAATACCAGTATTAGGTATAATATTATTATTAATTAATATAATATTATCACCTCATAACCCATATCAAGAAAAGGATAGTGCTTTTGAGTGTGGTTTTCATTCTTTTTTAGGTCAAAATAGAACACAATTTAGTATTTCTTTCTTTATATTTGCTTTATTATTTTTATTATTTGATTTAGAAATTTTATTAATATATCCTTATGTTGTTAGTGCTTACACTAATGGTATATATGGTTTATTAATAATGATCGTATTTTTCTTAGTATTAACTTTAGGTTTTGCCTTTGAATTAGGTAAAAATGCTTTAAAAATAGAAAGTAGACAAATATTTAATTTTAATATCAAATCTTGAAATGGTTATTCTTTAATATATAAGTAAATTATATATTAATAGTTTTATACTTATTATTAAATTAAAAAATATATATATATATATAAGTAGGGTTAGTAACTTAATTGGTAAAGAATTTTCTTGTCGAGAAAATAGATGCCGGATCGAAGCCGGTCTAACTCGTATATGTATATAAGATTACATAAAGTTTACATGAATTAGTGTGATAAATTATAACTACAATAAAAATAAAAAAAAAATGTTTTTACATAATTATATTTCTAAATTACAATTAGATGCTCCAACTCCTTGGGGTTTATTTTTCCAAGATAGTGCTTCACCTCAAATGGAAGGTATTGAAGAGTTACATAATAATATTATGTTTTATTTAGCTATTATATTATTTACTGTAACATGAATGATGATTTCAATTATAAGAAATTTTTTAGCCAATAAATCACCTATTGCACATAAATATATGAATCATGGTACTTTAATAGAGTTAATATGAACAATATCACCAGCATTTATATTAATATTAATAGCATTCCCATCATTTAAATTATTATATTTAATGGATGAAGTTATGGATCCTTCATTAGTTGTTTATGCTGAAGGTCACCAATGATATTGAAGTTACCAATATCCTGATTTTACTAATGTAGATGATGAATTTATAGAATTTGATTCATATATAGTACCAGAAAGTGATTTAGAACAAGGTCAATTTAGAATGTTAGAAGTAGATAATAGAGTTATTATACCTGAATTAACTCACACTAGAATTGTTATATCAGCTGCTGATGTTATACATTCTTATGCTTGCCCTTCTTTAGGTATTAAAGCAGATGCTTATCCAGGTAGATTAAATCAAGCTTCTGTTTACATAAATCGTCCAGGGGTTTTCTTTGGACAATGTTCAGAAATCTGTGGTATTTTACATAGCTCTATGCCTATTGCTATACAATCAGTATCTATAAAAGATTTTTTACTATGATTAAGAGAACAAATGGAAGGTTAAATATAACAAAGAATAAAAAAAGTAATTTACTATTACAACTAATAATAGTATACATATATTATACAAGTAAATTACTTATATATTTTTAAAATATGTTAATTCAATGGTAGAATAGCGTGCTACGGACACGTAAATATAAGTTCAAGTCTTATACATGTTTATATAATATTAATTAATATATGTAATAAATATATTTATATATGTAGTATAGATAAATCAAATAAAATTTTATATAGGTATAATGAATTTTTCAATATTTTTATTTGTCATAGGGATATTAGGATTTGTATTAAATAGAAAAAACATTATATTAATGTTAATTTCTATAGAGATAATGTTATTATCTGTAACATTTTTAATATTAATCAGTTCACTTAGTTTTGATGATATATTAGGACAAACTTTTGCTGTATATATTTTAACAATAGCAGGAGCTGAATCTGCAATAGGTTTAGGGATATTAGTAGCATATTATAGATTAAGAGGTAGTATAACAATACAATATAAATAAATGTATTTAACATTGATAATTTTACCATTATTAGGTTCAATAGTATCAGGTTTCTTTGGTAGAAAAGTAGGTATAACAGGATCACATATAATAACATGTGGTTCAGTAATAACTACAACACTTTTAGCTATAATAGCTTTTTTTGAAGTAGGTTTTAATAATATACCAGTAACAATAAATGTAGCAAGATGAGTTGATGTAGAATCACTAAATGTATTATGAAACTTTAGATTTGATTCATTAACTGTATCAATGTTAATACCAGTATTAATAGTATCTAGTTTAGTACACATATATTCTATAAGTTACATGAGTCATGATCCACATAATCAAAGATTTTTTTAGTTACTTAAGTTTATTCACTTTTATGATGATTATACTAGTAACAGGAAATAATTATTTAATTATGTTTGTAGGTTGAGAAGGTGTTGGTGTTTGTTCATATCTTTTAGTAAATTTCTGATTTACTAGAATAGCAGCAAATCAAAGCTCTTTATCAGCTTTATTAACTAATAGAGTTGGTGATTGTTTATTAACTGTAGGTATGTTTGCAATAATATGATCTTTTGGTAATCTAGATTATAGTACAGTATTTGCATTAGCACCTTACTATAATGAAACTATAATCACATTAGTGGGAATATGTTTATTAATAGGTGCTACAGCTAAAAGTTCTCAAGTAGGTTTACATATTTGATTACCTCAAGCTATGGAAGGTCCTACACCTGTTTCTGCTTTAATTCACGCAGCAACTATGGTTACTGCTGGAGTATACTTATTAATGAGATCTTCACCTTTAATTGAGTATAGTTCAACTGTTTTGGTTTTATGTTTATGATTAGGTGCTATAACTACAGTATTTAGTTCTTTAATTGGATTATTCCAACAAGATATTAAAAAAGTTATTGCCTATTCTACTATGAGTCAATTAGGTATGATGGTTATAGCTATAGGTTTATCTAGTTATAATTTAGCTTTATTCCACTTAGTTAATCACGCTTTTTATAAAGCATTATTATTCTTAGGTGCTGGATCAGTTATACACGCAGTAGCTGATAACCAAGATTTTAGAAAATATGGTGGTTTAAGAGAATTCTTACCTTTAACATATTCAGTTATGTTAATAGCTTCATTAAGTTTAGTAGCTGTACCTTTCATGACAGGATTCTATTCTAAAGATTTTATTCTAGAATCTTCTTATGGTCAATTCTACTTATCAGGTACTATAGTTTATTTTGTAGCTACTATAGGTGCTATGTTTACTACACTTTATTCAGCTAAGGTTTTATATTTAACTTTCTTAGCTAATCCTAATGGACCATTATCTAGTTACAAACATGCTCATGAAGGTGATATTTTCTTAACTTTACCTTTAATTATCTTATCTATTTTCTCTATATTCTTTGGTTATTTAACTAAAGATATCTTTATAGGTTTAGGTACTGGTTTCTTTGTAGATAATAGTTTATTTATTCATCCTAGTCATGAAATTATGTTAGATACAGAATTTGCTGTACCAACATTCTTTAAATTATTACCATTTATATTTACAGTTTCTTTAAGTATTATTTCTGTTTTATTTTCTGAATTCTTACCTAAATTACTTATTAACTTTAAATTCTCAAGATTTGGTTATAATATATTTAGTTTCTTTAATCAAAGATTTTATATAGAATTATTCTATAATAAATATATTGTAGAAGGTGTTCTTAAATTAGGTGGTCAAACTACTAAGAGTTTAGATAAAGGTTCAGTAGAATTCTTAGGACCTTATGGTTTAGAAAAAGGATTATTATCATTAAGTAATAGTTTAGGTAAATTAAGTACTGGTGTAATAACTACTTATGCCCTATATATATTAATAGGTTTAATGTTCTACATATCATTAATATATTTCTCTTATAATGATAATAATTTATTTATATTAGTTATATTTACTTTGTTTGCATTATTAAATAATAATTTAACATCAACTAAATAATAAATTCTCATTTACTTAATAATAAGTTATCATTTACTTAATAATAACTTATTATTTTTTTTTAATAATAATAGATATATATTTATATCTATTATTTATTTTGTTTAATTTAAATTTATTTATATTTTTATTCAGATATGCTTTTATCTTCAATCTTCTGTTTAATATTATCTAATGCATTGTCTTTTAGACGTGATACAGCTATTCTTTATTCAAGAATAGGTATTATAATATTATTTTACTGTATTTATTTATGTTATAATAATTTATTTATAACATATTTAGATAATGGTATAGGGTTGTTCGGTGGTTTATTTTATACATCACCTATAACACAAACATTTCACATATTAATATTTATTATAACATTATTAATACTGAATTTAACTGGTTTTTATCCTAGAAAACTTATATCTAGTCAGTACTTAAGTTTATACAAATTATTATTCACAAAATTACAATTTGTTAAAAACATTGCTGTATCTAATATAATTTTAAAAAAGGAGAACAATATACAATATTAGAATATACATTAATGTTATTATTTATTGTAATAGGTAGTATATTATTAATATCTAGTAGTGATTTTGTATCTATATTCTTATCTATAGAATTACAAAGTTATGGTTTATATTTATTATGTACTATGTATAGAAATTCTGAATCAGCTACTTCTGCTGGTTTAACTTATTTTTTACTAGGTGGATTATCATCTTGTTTCATATTATTAGGTATAGCTTTAATATATGCAAATTTAGGTGTAACATATTTAGATAGTTTCTATGTTATAAATAATTTAGCTGGTGTATTAAATGAACAACAAATTACTACTTACATACCTTATTGCTTATTATTAATAACTATAGGATTCTTATTTAAAATATCAGCTGCACCATTCCATTTTTGATCTCCTGATGTTTATGATGGAATACCTACTATAGTTACTACTTTTGTAGCTATAATAGCTAAAATTTCTATATTAACTTTATTATTACAATTAGTTCATTATACTAATAGTATATATATTACTACACAATATACTTGAACTACTAGTTTATTAATAAGTTCATTATTATCTTTAATAATTGGTACTGTATTAGGTTTAACACAATTTAGAATTAAAAGATTGTTTGCTTATAGTACTATATCTCATTTAGGTTTTATGTTATTAGCATTAACTATTAATAGTGTAGAATCTATACAATCATTTATTTTCTATTTAGCTCAATATAGTTTATCTAATTTAAATGCATTTATTTTATTAGTAGCTATAGGTTATAGCTTATATGCTTATAATGATAAAAATATTAATCATAATAATTTAATAGATAAAAATAACTCACCTATACAACTTATAAGTCAGCTTAAAGGATATTTCCATATTAATAGTTTCTTAGCTTTAAGTTTAACTATTACTTTATTCTCATTTGCTGGTATTCCACCTTTAATGGGATTCTTTGCTAAACAGATGGTATTCTCTGCAGCTTTACAAGAAGGATTTATATTCTTAACTCTTATAGGTGTATTAACTAGTGTTATAAGTGCTGTATATTACTTATTTATAGTAAAAACTATGTTCTTTGATGGACATTCTTATACTTATTTTAGTAGCTTAAAAGATTTAAGAATACCTGCTCTTATTTTACAAAAAAATAAAGTAGTTAATAAAATATATTTTAATTCAAAATTTGCTTTATCTAGTTCTTTATCTATAACTATTTCTATCTTAACGTTAATTATACTTTTATTTATGTTTATGCCTAATGAAACATTACATATGTCTAATATATTAGCTATAGTGTTATTTATTCCTGTTAATATTTAAAATATTATTTAAGCTTTAATTGAACAAATTAACATATATTAATATATATATAATATATGTATTAATATATATATATATATATATATATAAAGTAAAAATATATATATGAAACTTAAACAATAAATATAAATATAAGATATGGTATCTTGAATAAACTCTTTTGAATAGTATAACTAATAAAACTTTAATTTTTTTACTTTGGTGTTAGAGACATTAACAATCATCAAAAAGTAATTTTATCTTACAATATTATAACTTTAAATTTATTATGTATAAACAATAATAAAATGACCTATTATAAATACAAGTTTAATTTAAACGTAAATTAGGTAAAAATCTTAGTGTAAATGCTATATCTGGAAATTATTTAGTAAGTTTAATCTATGATGACGTAATATCCTTAACATATTATCCTAATCTTACTTTAGATACATTACTTATAAAATATATAGGTAATTAATAATAAATATTAATAATTATTAATAAATATAAAATTTAAATATATATAGATCCATGATTACATTTATTAAGAATAGGAATTATAATTTCTTTTCCGGCTGCATAGCAGTTTTTAATTGAACAAACCCATATAAATAAATATAAATATATATATATTTATATTTATTTATATTTATTTATTTATATTAAAATATAGCAAAATAAAACATAAAATAGAACAACAACAATAAATATAAAATAAAAATATGAGAATTCTTAAAAGTCATCCTTTATTAAGATTAGTAAATTCTTACTTAATCGACGCACCAACACCAGCCAATATAAGTTATTTATGAAACTTTGGTTCATTATTAGCAATATGTTTAATAATACAAATTGTAACAGGAGTTACATTAGCTATGCATTACACACCTAGTGTAGCAGAAGCATTTAATTCTGTTGAACATATTATGAGAGATGTAAACAATGGTTGATTAATACGTTATTTACACGCTAATACAGCTTCAGCTTTCTTCTTTTTAGTATACCTACACATAGGTAGAGGTTTATATTATGGATCTTATAAATCACCAAGAACATTAACATGAATTATAGGTACAGTAATACTTATAATAATGATGGCTACAGCTTTCTTAGGTTACGTATTACCATACGGTCAAATGAGTTTATGAGGAGCAACTGTTATTACTAATTTAATGAGTGCTATACCTTGAATAGGTCAAGATATAGTTGAATTTTTATGAGGTGGTTTTTCAGTTAATACTGCAACATTAAACAGATTTTTTGCATTACACTTCTTATTACCTTTCGTATTAGCTGCATTAGTATTAATGCACTTAATAGCTTACCACGATGTAGTAGGATCAGGTAATCCTTTAGGTATATCAGCTAATTATGATAGATTACCTTTTGCTCCTTACTTCTTATTTAAAGATTTAGTTACTATATTCTTATTCTTTATAGTATTATCTATATTTGTTTTCTTTATGCCTAATGCATTAGGAGATAGTGAAAATTATGTTGTGGCTAATCCTATGCAAACTCCACCTGCTATTGTACCAGAATGATATTTATTACCTTTCTATGCTATATTAAGATCTATACCTAATAAATTATTAGGTGTTATAGCTATGTTTGCTGCTATTTTAGCTTTAATGGCAATGCCATTAACAGATTTATCTAAATTAAGAGGAGTACAATTTAGACCTTTAAGTAAAATAGCTTTCTTTATATTTGTAGCTAATTTCTTAGTATTAATGCAAATAGGTGCAAAACACGTTGAAACACCATTTATTGAAGTAGGACAAATATCTACTGTATTATACTTTGCACACTTCTTTATTATAGTACCTGTAGTAAGTATTATAGAAAATAGTTTAGTAGAGTTAGCTACTAAAAAATAATTAGTATATAATAATATTATTATACCTATTATATATAAATATATATATATAATATAATATTTACAAATTAAAGGAGTTTGAGTAGAAGGTTCTGCGTTTCGATTGCAAATCGAAATAAAGGGATTCGAGTTCCCCGAACTCCTTAGATATATATGTTTGTATTTAGAGTATACTATTAAAAATCCTATACAATTAGTTTATATATAATATTAACTTATATTTTTAATTAAAATATTAGATATATATATATTAAACATAAAAAGTTTCAATGTATAATATTGAGTATATTTATTAAATATTTATATATATAGAATAAAAACTGCAGGTTGTTAATTACAATTAATATAAATATAAATATTCTATTGATATATATTGTTATAATAAATAATAAATAAATATATGATAAGTATAATTTCAATTATTGAAGGGCTATTATTAATAGTACCTGCTTTACTTTCAGTTGCATTTGTAACTATAGCCGAACGTAAAACTATGGCTTCTATGCAAAGAAGATTAGGTCCTAATGCAGTAGGTTATTATGGTTTACTACAAGCATTTGCTGATGCTTTAAAACTATTATTAAAAGAGTATGTAGCTCCAACACAAGCTAATATTGTATTATTTTTCATAGGACCTATGATAACTTTAATCTTTTCTTTATTAGGTTATTTAGTTGTACCATTTGATAGTGGTATTTTTGTATCTGATTATAGTTTAGGTATGTTTTATATGTTAGCTGTATCATCTTTATCTACATATGGTATATTATTAGCAGGTTGATCTGCTAATTCAAAATATGCTTTTTTAGGTTCATTAAGAAGTACAGCTCAGTTAATTAGTTATGAGTTAATATTAAGTTCTGTAATTATATTAATTATCTTATTAACTGGTAATTTAAATATTATTACTATTGTAGAATCACAAAGAATAGTTGATTTCATATTACCATTATTTCCTTTATTTATTATATTCTTTATAGGTTCTATAGCAGAAACTAATAGAGCTCCTTTTGATTTAGCTGAAGCTGAATCAGAACTTGTTAGTGGTTTTATGACAGAACATTCAGCTAGTGTATTTGTATTTTTTTTCTTAGCTGAATATGCTAGTATTATATTAATTTGTATTTTAAATAGTATTTTATTTTTTGGTGGTTATTTATGTATTATACCTGTTGAATTTATAATAGATATATTATATAATATATTTGGTATAAATAGTTCTATTTTAGAAAATATATTTGTTAATATTTCTTCATCTCCTTTAAATTTAGCTTTTAAAACTGCTTTATTAATATTTGTGTTTATTTGAGTTAGAGCATCTTTCCCTAGAATTCGTTTTGATCAATTAATGTCAGTTTGTTGAACTGTATTATTACCTTTAATTATAGCATATGTTGTTTTAATACCTTGTGTTGTATTTGGTTTAGATGCTTTACCTACAAGCTTAATACTTTAATTTAATATTTATTATTAATTTATATTACTTTTAGTAAGCAAAATTATTAATATTAAATTATATAATCATACATAAATTTATTATGTAACTTATATATTTCAATATAGTATGTATGTATTATAAAAAAATAATAATAAATTTATAATATAGTATTAACTAATATATACTTAAGCTTTATAGCATATATAAGGTGTAATAAAAACAGATTCATGTTTTTTTTAAGCAGAAAGTATATATATATATTAAAAATTAAATATGTCCTTATTATTATTATTAATTCCATTAATAGGTATAAGTCTTGTAACAATAGAGACTAATTATGGTTTAAGTATAGTAAATAATATAAAGATAAAATCTATAGCCTTAACTACAACAATAATAAATTTAATAGTATCATTGATAATGTTTATACTTTTTGATTTTAGTAGTAAACAATTTCAATTTATTGAAGAACATTACCAAGTAAGTTATTTTGATGTATATTTAGGTGTGGATGGTTTATCAATATATTTTATACTATTAACAACTATAATAATGCCTGTAGCTATTTTATCAAATTGAAATTCAATACAATCTCAAAATGTATTGTCATTTGTAGTAATTATGTTATTATTAGAAACATTATTATTAGCTGTATTCTTAGTTTTAGATGTATTATTATTCTATATCTTTTTTGAAAGTATATTACCTCCTTTATTTTTATTAATAGGATTATTTGGTTCAAGTAATAAAGTAAGAGCTAGTTTCTATTTATTTTTATACACTTTATTAGGATCATTGTTTATGTTATTGTCTATAATAGTTATGTCTTCTATTATGGGTACTACTGATTTTGATGCATTATCTAAAGCAAACTTTAGTTATATAACTCAATTATTTTTATTTTACGGTATATTTATAGCTTTTGCTGTAAAAACACCAGTTATTTTTTTAAATACTTGATTACTAAAAGCTCACGTTGAATCACCATTATCTGGTAGTATTATATTAGCTGGTATAGTTTTAAAATTAAGTTTATATGGTATATTTAGATTAATGTTACCTTTATTACCTAAAGCTTCTTTAAACTTTACATATATTATATATGTAATAGGTGTAATAACTATAATCTATGCTAGTTTTAGTACATTAAGAACAATAGATATTAAAGAATTAATTGCTTACTCTTCTGTATCTCACGCAGCTGTATATTTAATAGGTGCGTTTAGTAATACAATACAAGGTATAGAAGGTGCAATAGTTTTAGGTTTAGCTCACGGTTTTGTATCACCAGCATTATTTATTTGTGCTGGAGGTATTTTATACGATAGATCTTCTACTAGATTAATTACATATTATAGAGGTATGGCTCAAATTATGCCTATTTTCTCTATATTATTCTTTATATTATGTTTAGGTAATAGTGGTACACCTTTAACTTTAAATTTCATAGGTGAATTTATGTCATTATATGGTGCATTTGAAAGAATGCCTATATTAGGTATACTAGCTAGTACTTCTATTGTTTTATCTGCAGCTTATACAATATTTATGTATAATAGAATAGCTTTTGGTGGTTCTTATTCTGTATATTTTGTAGAAAACATAGGTGATGTTAATAGAAGAGAGTTTATATTATTATTAGTATTTGTAGTATTTACAGTATTATTTGGTATATATCCTGCTCCTATATTAGATGGTTTACATTACTCAGTTTCTTCTTTAATTTATAATATAAATTAATATATTTTATATAATTTATTTATTATAATAACATTTATTATTTTGTTTTATTATAATGAATAATTGTATTTATTTATCTTCTTACTAGCTCAATGGCAGAGCCGAATACTTCTAATATTTTGATCCAAGTTCGACCCTTGGGTAAGAATTGTAATAATATTTTTATTACTATTATTATTTTAGCCTTTATAGCTCAATGGTAGAGCGAGATACTGTTAATATTTTGATAGATGTTCGATTCATCTTAAGGGCTTATTTTTTCCTTACCTTATAATCTTTAAAAAAAGTCAAGATATTTATTAAGAAAATATCCATATAATAGATAAAATACAAATATATGCCACAATTAGTACCATTCTTTTTTGTAAATCAAGTAGTATTTACTTTTGTTATATTAACAGTATTAATATATACATTTACTAAATTCATATTACCTAGATTTGTACGTACTTTTATTTCACGTATTTACATAAATAAATTATAATTATATAAATTAGTAGTTGTATTATATATATAACTAAAACATAATAATTTTTATTATTATATATATCTCTATCTTAATAGAGTTTCATTAGGTAATGAAAATAATAAGTTAATATTTATATATATCTTATAAATAAACAATAATATGCGTCATTTAGATTTTGTATTAAGTCCATTAGACCAATTTGAAGTAAGAGATTTATTTTCTCTTAACGCTAACTTATTAGGTAATTTACACTTATCATTAACAAATATAGGTTTATATTTATCAATTAGTATCTTTTTAATTTTAACATATAGCTTATTAGCTACTAATAATAATAAAATAATACCTAATAACTGATCAATAAGTCAAGAAAGTATATATGCTACAGTACATGGTATAGTAGTAAATCAAATTAATCCTAATAAAGGACAAATGTTCTTTCCATTAATGTATGTATTATTCATATTTATTTTAGTTAATAATTTAATAGGATTAGTACCATATAGTTTTGCATCTACATCTCACTTTATATTAACATTCTCTATTAGTTTTACTGTTGTTTTAGGTGCAACAATATTAGGTTTCCAAAGACATGGGTTAAAATTCTTCTCATTATTTGTACCTTCAGGTTGTCCTTTAGCTTTATTACCTTTATTAGTTTTAATTGAATTTATTTCATATTTATCTAGAAATGTTTCATTAGGATTAAGATTAGCTGCTAACATATTAAGTGGTCACATGCTTTTAAGTATCTTAAGTGGATTCACATATAATATTATGACTAGTGGTGTAATATTCTTCATATTAGGTTTAATACCTTTAGCATTTATTATTGCATTCTCTGGTTTAGAATTAGCTATAGCATTTATTCAAGCTCAAGTTTTTGTAGTTTTAGCTTGTTCATATATTAAAGATGGTTTAGACTTACATTAATATTAGAGTATATTTAGAGTATATATTTATATATATTAATATATATTATAAACAATTTATATTATTATAGTTTTATACTATAATAATTTTTAAAGATATAAAAATTTTATGAAAATAGGAAAGTCCAATACTTATTAGGCATATACACTTGAATATATATATATATATATTCAATAATTATAAAAATATAAGGATGTTAACAGAAACTAATATTATTCTAAAATACTAATTAGTAATAATAAAATAATAGCGAACAAGAATCCTATGTTAAGTTTTTATTTAGAATTATTAAAGTTAAACAGAAACTGGCTTAATTATATCTTTAAATAATAACATTAAAATTGATAATTTTATAGTTATGTAGAAAACAATATAGATGTGATGTACGCATCATAAATAAAATAGAGAGTTTGATGATGGCTCTAACTGAACACTGTCCAAGTACTTGACACATGCTAATCGAACGACTAATTAGTTTAAAATTATTATATAATAGTTAAATTAAGTAGTAGTGGTGTACAGGTGAGTAAAAGATAAATTGGCTACCTTAAAGTAAGGGAAAAAATCCCTTATAACTAAAGGTATTAATAATAATAATACCGCTTTAAGATGATAATTTTTATCTCGGTGAGTAGTAGGAAAGGTAATGACTTTTCTAGCAATAAACCGTAGTCGTAACTGGAAAGTTGATCGACCACATTGGGTCTGAAAAAAACCCAATGCTTTTATGTACAGCAGTGAGGAATATTGGTCAATGGCCGAAAGGCTGAACCAGTAACTTGGAAGAATGTCTATGTATTGTATAGATACATTCGCGATTAACTCGCATAAAATTCTAAATAGATTGTATATAATGACATAATCTATTTATAAGTCTTGACCAAACTACGTGCCAGCAGTCGCGGTAATACGTAGGAGGCTAGTGTTAGTTATCTTTATTGGGTTTAAAGGGTAAGTAGACGGTAAATTAAACTCTAAACGAGTACTTTTTTACTTGAGTTATATGAGAGAAGGAAGAATTTCTGGAGTAGAGATAAAATTTGATGATACCAGGAGGACTGTCAACGGCGAAGGCGTCCTTCTATGTAATAACTGACGTTGAGAGACGAAGGCTTGGGTAGCAAACAGGATTAGATACCCTAATAGTCCAAGCAGACAATGATGAATGTCATACATTAGATATAAATTTAATGTATAAACGAAAGTGTAAGCATTCCACCTCAAGAGTACTATGGCAACATATAAACTGAAATCATTAGACCGTTTCTAAAACCAGTAGTGAAGTATGTTATTTAATTCGATGATCCGCGAAAAACCTTACCACAGCTTGTATAGCAGATTATAAAAAATTGTTACAAGCGCTGCATGGCTGTCTTTAGTTAATGTCGTGAGATTTGGTTAATTCCTTTAATTAACGAAAACCCTCACTTTATTTGTTTATATAAAGTGGTTCGCTACTACATCGGACCAGATAAAAGGGATTAAGACAAGTCATTATGGCCTTAATGCTGTGGGCTATAGACGTGCCACATACGCCTTTACAACGGGATGCGATATTGTGAAATGGAGCTAATCCCCAAAAAAGGAAATAATATGGATTGTAGTCTGTAACTCGACTACATGAAAAAGGAATTACTAGTAATCGTGAATCACCAACGTCACGGTGAATTTTATCTTAGTTAGGTACTAACCACTCGTCAGGCGCTGAAAAAAGAAGATGCAGTAAGTTTGATTTTTTCTGTGTAAAGTTATATATATTTATGATATATAGATATGCAGGATAGTTTTCGTATGCAAAACTTTGATTGGTGTTAAGTCGAAATAAGGTTCGTGTAATGGAAATTGCACGGGGAGTATAAAATTTAACAAAAAAAAAATAATAGTATATATATTATAAAATCAAATATTGGTATATTACAAATTGGTTCAATTCCAATTAAAGATTAAATGTATATATGAAATAGGGAGGTCCCGTAAGCTGGTTAACGGGTTGAGCTGTAAACTCAATAGCTATAAGCTATCGAAGGTTCGATTCCTTTTCTCCCTAATTAGATCTTTATCTAATCCTATCTAGACATTTATTATTATTTGTATAATATGTTAATAGATTTAGTTTTTTTTATTATGAATAATATATTTTTATTAAATGATTCTATTACTAATGGATTTAGAATAGAATTTGTAGATATTATTTATTTAGTATCTATTTTATTAGGTATACTTACTATAAGTTGTAGAAATCCTGTAGTATCTGTTTTATTTTTAATAGGTTTGTTTGTTAATGTTGCAGGTTTATTAATTTTAGTAGGATATAATTTTATAGGATTAGCTTATATATTAGTTTATGTAGGTGCTGTTTCTATTTTATTTTTATTTATTTTAATGTTAATTAACATTAGAGTTTCTGAATTATTTAATGATACTAATAATGATTTACCTTTAGCTGGTTTAACTATTATTATTTTTTATTATATAATGGCACAGGTATTACCTATAAATTTTACAGAAAATAGTATTGTTTCTTATTTATCTAATTCATATTCTGATATATATAATGTACAATTAGATAATGAATTGTTTAATATAGTTGATTTAAAACAACAAATTGGATATGCAAGTAGTAAAAGTTGAGATAATTCACTAATAGAACCTACACATATAGCTAGTATAGGTAATATAATGTATACTAGTTATTCTATGTGATTAATTGTTACTTCTATTATTTTACTATTAGGTATGGTAGGTGCTATAGTTATCACAATAAAACAAAAATAGAGAGATAAAGCTTAAACAATTAATTATTAAATTAAAATATGATATATAAATCAAAAAGTAATTTTCAAAATCATCCTTTCCATTTAGTATCACCGTCACCTTGACCATTGTTTACTAGTTTGTCATTATTTATATTAACAACAACTATAGTTTTATTTATGCACGGATTCCAAGGATTCCAATATTTAGTAGCTTTAGCTGTATTTAACCTTATTTACGTTATGGCTTTATGATTTAGAGATGTAATTTCAGAAGGAACTTATTTAGGTAATCATACTAATGCTGTACAAAAAGGATTAAACTTAGGTGTAGGTTTATTTATTATATCTGAAGTTTTCTTCTTTTTAGCTATATTCTGAGCATTCTTTCATAGTGCAGTATCACCTAGTGTTGAATTAGGTGCACAATGACCTCCATTAGGTATACAAGCTGTTAATCCATTTGAATTACCATTATTAAACACTATTTTATTATTATCTTCAGGTGTGACAATTACATATGCTCACCATTCTTTAATACAAGGTAATAGAAAAGGTGCTTTATATGGAACAGCTGTAACAATTATATTAGCTGTAATATTTACTTTCTTCCAAGGTGTTGAATATTCAGTATCTTCTTTCACTATTTCTGATAGTGTTTATGGTTCATGTTTCTACTTTGGTACTGGTTTCCACGGTATACACGTTATGATTGGAACAGCTTTCTTAGCTGTAGGATTATGACGTATGGCTGCATACCATTTAACAGATCACCATCACCTTGGTTACGAATCAGGTATATTATACTGACATTTTGTAGACGTAGTATGATTATTCTTATATATTTCTGTATACTACTGAGGTTATTAGATATAAATATGTTTAGATATCTATTTATTATACCTAAGGTATAATATCTAAATATAGATAAATAATCTGATATATTAGCTTTAAATTTTTAAAAACTAAAGCTCTATATGGAGCTGTTATTTTACAACATAAATTATATATTTATTAAATCAGATAATAATTGTTAATTAAATGTTATCTGATTGTTTAATTGTCACCAATCCACTATACTCCAAGGTATATTTAGGTATACCTTTGAGTAAAGAATAGATGATATCTAATATCTATCTTTAAGAGACTTTAGTTTAATGGTAAAACATGTGACTTTTAATCATTATAATATGGGTTCAAATCCCATAGGTCTTAATAGATTAATATAATCTGAGTTAAAATTCCGAAAATGACTATAAGTTAATGGTAGACTGCTTATTTACCATATAAGATGTGCTGATTCGAATTCAGCTAGTCATAATAAGTAAATAATTTAAATATTAAAATTGACATAATGGCTATAAGTTAATGGTAGACTGTTTACCTTCCAAGTAAAGTGTGCTGATTCGAATTCAGCTAGCCATATAAGTAGGGTTAGTAACTTAATTGGTAAAGGGTTTTCTTGTCAAGAAAATAGATGCCGGATCGAAACCGGTCTAACTCGTATATGTATATAAATTAAAGGAAAAGTTGCTATTGGTAGGGTAAGATATTTGCTAAATATTGTGTTTTGACACTTAGATGTTCGATTCATCTCTTTTCCGAAGAGCATAGTTTAATAGGTAAAACTGTAAGCTTCAACCTTATATTTCTTAGTTCAAATCTAAGTGCTCTTGAATACAATATAGGTTCTTTAACTTAACTGGTAAAGTGTATTCTTGATAAGGATATGTTCAGTGTTCGAGTCACTGAAGAATCAAAAAAAAGAGAGTTTGCTGAGTGGTTTAAGGCGGCTAGCTTGAGTCTAGCTAAAGATATAAACTTTCATATGTTCGAATCATATACTCTCTGATATCTATAGTATTAATATAATAATGTATTAATATGTTAAAATATAGATATAAAAATTAAACAAATGTAAATACATTATAGGTATTACAGGTTAGTGTCCGATGGTTGGTCGCTTCATTTGGGTTGGAGATTGTTTATGTTCGAATCATAATAACCTGATAACTAATATAAGCCTAATAATATGGGCCAATAAAGATGATATGTACCATATACATCTTGAGAAATCAAGACAAGTATATAAAGAAACTATTATGGATGGTTAGCTATATATTTCAAGATATTTATATCTAGTGAACAATATAAACTAGAAATCATAGAGAAATCTAATTATAAGACAAAGTGAATTGAAATATCTTAGTAACTTTAGTAAAAGAAATCAAACGAGATTGTTATTTGGTGTCTTCCAAATAGCAAAAGCCTTAATAAATAATTATTAAATTTACCATTAAAATTTATATAAGAAATAGTAAGTGGGTGTATTTATATACCTTTTAACTAAATCAAATTATTTATAAAATATATATAATAATATATTTAAGTATAACGGAAAAAAATCTGTTGAAAAATAGGGGAACCTTCCTCTAAGGCTAAAAAAAATATATAAGCGATAGAGTAACAGTACCGTGAGGGAAATACCCTGAAATAGTAGTTTTACAAGCAGCTCTAGTTAAATTTTAAATAAATAATAAGAGCGTACCTTTTGCATAATGGGTCAGCAAGTTAATTTTAGATGCAAGTAACATCTCTTTTATAAGCATTTACATATAGTACATTATACATACTAAATATATATAGTAGTTATAATAGTATTATAAAATACGTAGTATTTAGTACTCAATGGATAGAGACATAATAAGATATGTATAATGATATTATGTATAATATTGGTATGTAAATTTATAAGTAAAATTAGGAGGTAGATACGTAGATAAACCAATTATGAAAAAATGAATTAGTATCTAGAATTAGACCCGAAGGCTAGTGATCTTACCATGGTCAGGGTTATAAAAGCCCGAACGGGTTATCGTTGTAAAGATATCCGATGAACTGTGGTAAGTTAGTGAAAGACAAAACTGACTAGTATAGCTGGTTTTCCGCGAAACCTATGTAAGTAGGTAATTTAATTAACATCTTAGCAGGTACAGAACTGTGATCTCGGACAATATCTAAGATATTTGTCAACATCGGGGGGTTGTAGTGACTTTACCGGAGAGTATTTGCACTCGGAAGGGCAAAGATGAATGTTAAATAATCGGACATAGTGCGATAAGGTTGTATGTCTAAAGGGAAACAGCCCAGAACAAGAGTTAAGGTTCCAAAATTATTGTTAAGTGAAATTAAGGATGTTTTTTTTTAAAACAATCAGGAAATAGGCTTAGAAGCGGCCATTTTTTGAAGACCTCGTAACAGAGCACTGATTAATAAATTAGGAAAAAACGCCGAAAATTTAACGGATCTAAATAATATACCGAAACCTTGTACACAAATAAAAATTAAAGCGCTCTTGCTTAGATTTTATGTTTACATAAATTTAAGCGCTGTGACTTAGGATTTTTGTGGGGTAGCGGAACATTGGATTAAACAAAATATTAATATTTTTCTTAAAATATTAAAGATCTTACATAAAACAATTGCGATTTATGTGTATCTGTTAAATCCAAGAGAGAATGCTGACATGAGTAACGAAAAAGGCTTTTAGCCTCGCCTGAAGCTTATGGTTTCATCTAAAATCGGTGTCTAAAAAAATTAATCAAAAGATAATTTTGATGACGTTTTATGTTTTTTTTATATAATAATACCAAAACCTTTAACAAGTAATAAAGGTTCTGGAAAAGTTTATTTTATTATTTGAAGTGAAATGTATTTAATACTCATACTTATTGGTACAAAATTGTAAATTATAATATATAATACATACTTTATTATGTTATTGTGATTTACAATTTATAGTTGAGTGAGTAATATAAATATAATTTAACTAAGTAATAGTCTTTATCTATTATTAGAGATAATAATTATTAATAATTAATTACCATTAAATTATTAATATGTATTTATATATTATTATTAATAGCGTAGTTGTTATAATAAAAAATATATATCTATTAAACGTTATATACTTAATTTTATAGATTAAAGATAACTTTATACTGGTAAAAAAAAGAAAAAAAAACAATTAATAACCGTACCTAGAAACTAACTCAAGTAAGCAAGTAGAGAATACAAAGGCGTTTGAGAGAACAATCATTAAGGAACTCGGCAAATTGACTCTGTACCTTTGGAATAAGGAGGACCATTATTATTAAATTTAACATATAGTAAAGTATGTAATTATATATGAAAAATTAAATTAATAATAAGAGGAATCATGAAATAATGTTGTACGACTGTTTAATAAAAACACAGCACTCTGCAAAGATAAAAAATCAAAGTATTGAGTGTGATGTCTGCCCAATGTCGGCTGGGTAACGGATCTACCTTGATTATTAACTGAGGTTTTGAAGGACACCCCGATTAATGGCGGCCTTACCTATGAGGGTCCTAAGGTAGCGAAATACCTTGGCCGTTAAATGCGGTCCTGCATGAATGACTTAACGATGCAACAGCTGTCTCGATGATTGTCTCAGTGAAATTGGAATAGCAGTGCAGATACTGTTTACCTCTAGATAGACGAGAAGACCCTATGCAGCTTTACTGTTACTAATTATAGGAGTGAAATTTTAGGATGATTTATAGTGTATAAGGTAGTTGTTTAGATAATAATGAAACACCTTTATTCGAATCCTTATATATACTCTTAATGATTAGAAGGCAGTTTATGCGGGGCACAGATCCCACAAAAAGTACCTGGGTATATCCAAAGTTCATATTGTAAACTTGTATATTTATATACAAATATTTTAATTTGTTCTAATTATTATTATAATTATACAGTTATTATTCGATTAAATTCTACAATTATTTTTTATTTTAAGTAAGATTTTAACTATGCGGTGAATAGATGTATTTTAAACTTTACCGGGCTTTGCACTAATTTTAGTTCAAAGATTTAAAAGTTTATTTGTTATATTAATAAAGTATTTATCTTTATTAATATAATGTTTATTAATACTTTAAAAGTTTAATGGCTAAATCTTGCTTTACTGTTTGACCTACAAGTCTATCAGTCGCGTAAGCGGGGCATATGATCACAAGATGCATTAAGGAAAGGTCTTGGATTATAGAAAAAGTTACGCTAGGGATTTATAACTGTGAGTCCTCCAATATTATAAAATATTGGTAATATATTGGGTAAATTTCAAAGACAACTTATATTAATTAAGTGTATTTGAAGCGAAACTTATTTTAGCATGTGTTTATCTTTAAGATAAATTAAAATAAGGACGTTCAACGACTAAAAGGTGAGTATAGCTAACAATAATCCTTTTTTAACGCCCAACATCTTTATTAATTATACACTATTTGTATAATAATTATTATTTTTTAATAATGTATTAGACTTGGTTTACCAAGCTTTAATATTATATAATTAATTCTATTAATTATATTAATATATATATATATATATAGATATGTTAAATATTATAAAATCAAAATTAAATACTACATATAAAAAAAAGGATTAAATGATTCTAGTATAGCTATTTATAATAGAGATGTAATACCTGCTGTAAGGAATTGAAAAAGTAGTATATATGCTTATAACAAAAATGCTATTAATTTAATTCCTATTAAAAGCAAATATGTAATGAAATTAATTAAAGCATACTTTAATTTATATAATTTACAACTAGAATCTTTATTAAGAAAAAATAGATTACGTCGTAGATTTAGAAAAATATCTACAAATAGAATATTTATTAGTGATGGTGAATTTAAACATACTAATGATAAAGTAAATATAACATTATATGTTTATAATAAACAAAAACTTAATTACTTATTAAAACTTAAAAAAAGATATTTAACATTATTTAAAAAAGCTAAATTTGCTAGAAAATTAAAATTAATCAAAAATGTAGGATTAAATATTTTGTGTAAACATAAACAAAAAAGTATTTTATTAAGTAATCTTTTACCCAAATATAATACTCAAGTAAATACAGCACAAAATATTTACTATACAAGATTTATTAAAAAAAGTTTTAAAAGATTAAAATTCTACATGTATTATAAACAAATGCTTTATATTAATAAAGCAAAATTTGAAAATACTTATTTACAAGGTTTAATTAGTTTAGTTAGAAATATTTTCAATAAAAATGTTGAATTTAATATAATTAATTTAAAATATTTTTATTTTAATAGTAAAATATTTACTCAACCTTTAGAATTAAAATTAAAAAAAAAAGAAATGTTTTAAGATATCTTAAAGTTTTAATTAGAAAAGCAAAAATTAAAAATGTTAATTTAGCAGAAAAATCTAAAAAAATTTTTTAATTTTAATATTTTTAATAGTGATAATTGTTTACTACAAGATAATACTAAATCTAAATATTTAAAAAAAATTATTTTAAGTAATTTAAAATATAAAAGAGTATCTGGTGTTAGATTAGAAGCTGCTGGTAGATTAACAAGACGTTTTTCAGCTTCAAGATCTCAACGTAGAACTAAATATAAAGGAAACTTAGAAAATGTTTATTCTTCATTTAAAGGTTATCCTACACCAGTGTTAAGAGGAAATGATAAAGCTAATTTACAATATACTGTAATTAACTCAACTTCACGTGTTGGAGCTTTTGGTGTTAAAGGTTGAGTAAGTAGTACTTAATTTCTCTTTTCTTTTTTATTCTCAATTTTCCCTCCCTTATATTAATTAATAAAGATGATGAAATAGTCTGAACCGTTTTGAGAAAAATGGAAATAAAAGTATATTGGGCGCGCAAAGCGCCCTTATTCAGCTTCTGGCTGAATCTTTTATGATAACATAAATTGAACAGGCTAATTTGCGCAAGAGAGTACAAATTGAGTGCGCGGTTTGGCACCTCGATGTCGGCTTAGCTCATCCTCATGCATGCAGAAATCATGAAGGGTTCGACTGTTCGTCGATTAAAGAGCTACATGAGCTGGGTTTAATACGTCGTGAGACAGTATGGTTTCTATCTTCTAGAGGAACATAAAGTAGATTAAAGATAGCCCCTTCGTACGAAAGGAGTTGGGTATATTGATCTCTGGTTTACCTGTTGTTTATGTTTTATAATATAACATATGTTATATTGATAATTAATACTTATACTAAGGTATTGTTACACTATTAGTAGTGTAGCCTGACAACATAGGCATGGCAGGAAAGCTACATCAGTTAAAGATAAGTGTTGAAAGCATCTAAACGCGAAGCAAACTTTATGATACTTTTATACGTAGTAGAACACTACGAGCATAATTGTTATCTTTTAACAATTAATAGGCTTTGGTTGTAAGAATGAAAACATTTTTAGATATAAAGTACTAATTTTTAAGAATAGTATACTAAATATTATTTAATATCATTATAATATTTTTTATATGTTACAATAAAGCCTTTTTAGCATAAAAGTAATGTAACCGTTTTGTAATCGGTAGAAGTGAGTTCGATACTCGCATAAGGCTAAATATATTTTTTATATAATTTATAGACCCAATGGTCAAGACTGGTTAAGACATAACATTTTCACTGTTAGTGCGGGAGTTCAAATCTCCCTTGGGTTAAAAATAAAAGAGATTAGCTCAGTTGGTAGAGCTGTCGCTTTACACGCGAAAGGTCAGGTGTTCAAATCACCTATCTCTTAAAGCGAATTAATGTAATAGTAACATATATGGCTCATGTCCATATTATTTAGGTGCAAATCCTAAGTTCGCTACCAAAGACTATAGCTTAATTGGTTAAAGCGAACCACTCATGATGGTTTGAGTAAATGTTCAAGTCATTTTAGTCTTATTTAATCCGAGTGCTGGAACTGGTAGACAGTCTTAACTTAAGCTTAAGTGGCGCAAGCCGTAAACGTTCGAATCGTTTCTTGGATATATTAGGGGTTATAGTTTAACTGGTAAAACGACGATTTTGCATATCGTTATTTCAGGATCGAGTCCTGATAACTCCATAACTATTAATATTGTTAATTATTAACGCTTGAGAAGCTCAATTGGTAGAGCGGATCATTGAAGCTGATTAGGTTGTAAGTTCAAATCTTATCTCGAGCAAACTTGGCTTATATGGCTACTTAAATTAATAGACATGGGTATGCTGAAATTGGTAAACAGGTTCCGCTTAGGACGGAATAGTTTTATACTTTGCAAGTTCAAGTCTTGTTACCCATATTTATATATATATACATATAGTTTATGTTGTCGACTAATAGGTAAGTCATAAATTTTTGGTATTTACTATTGGGTGTTCGAGTCGCCCCAACATAAGACAAATTATTATATACTTTTTATATTTCTATATTATGTATATTATTTTAGCCAGGATAGTTTAATAGGTAGAACAATAATTTCATGAATTAAGAATGAGAATTCGAATTTCTCTCCCGGCTTTTTACCTAAATAAAGGCTATATAAATTATTTATGTGTTAAATCGTATATTAATAGTTTTTGGCTACCTTATCTTACTATTCTTTACTTTTGTAAGAATTATACGTTAACTTTTAGAATATACTACAATAGTCAAATTACATTATGTAATTCATTTTAAATTAAATTATATTATATTTTACATACAAGTAAGAATTTTTATAATTTAGTAGTTTAAATAATATTATATAATATTATTTACCAAAGTTTATTTTTAAACTTTGGAGCGTAGATATAGGTTTTCATTTTTACTTTAAACATACTAAAAAAACAATTTAACAATAATTTTATTTTGCCCGTCAGTAATTCCCTTTTAAACATAAATAATAGACATGATTCTATACCTAGTATGATTAATACTAGTGATTTAAATAATACTACATTACACTATTCTACAGAAATAGAAGATACAAGTGTAACAGTTAATAGTTCAATCTTAGATTTGAAACAACCTACAGAATGACAAGAAAGATGATTCTTATCATCAAATGCTAAAGATATAGGTACACTATATTTAATGTTTGCATTATTTTCTGGTTTAATTGGAACAGCGTTTTCAGTTTTAATTAGATTAGAATTATCAGGTCCAGGTGTTCAATATATATCAGATAATCAATTATATAATAGTATAATTACAGCACATGCTATCTTGATGATTTTCTTCATGGTTATGCCTGCATTAATTGGAGGTTTTGGTAATTTCTTATTACCATTACTAGTAGGAGGTCCAGATATGGCATTTCCTAGATTAAATAATATAAGTTTTTGATTATTAGTTCCTAGTTTATTTTTATTTATATTCTCAGCTACTATAGAAAATGGAGCTGGTACAGGTTGAACATTATATCCACCATTATCTGGAATACAATCTCACAGTGGACCTAGTGTTGATTTAGCTATTTTTGGTTTACATTTAAGTGGTATAAGTAGTATGTTAGGTGCTATGAATTTTATAACTACTATCTTAAATATGAGAAGTCCTGGTATACGTTTACACAAATTAGCTTTATTTGGATGAGCTGTTATTATTACAGCTGTGTTATTATTATTATCATTACCAGTGTTAGCTGGTGGTATTACTATGGTCTTAACTGATAGAAACTTTAATACTTCATTCTTTGAAGTAGCTGGTGGTGGTGATCCTATTTTATTCCAACATTTATTCTGATTCTTTGGACATCCTGAAGTATATATCTTAATTATACCGGGTTTTGGTATAATTAGTACAGTTATTTCAGCAGCATCAAGTAAAAACGTATTTGGTTACTTAGGTATGGTTTACGCTATGATGTCTATTGGTGTATTAGGATTTATAGTTTGAAGTCATCATATGTATACTGTTGGTTTAGATGTTGATACTAGAGCTTACTTTACAGCTGCTACTTTAATTATTGCTGTACCTACAGGTATTAAAATATTTAGTTGATTAGCTACATGTTATGGTGGATCTTTACATTTAACACCTCCAATGCTTTTTGCATTAGGATTTGTTGTATTATTCACTATTGGTGGGTTAAGTGGTGTTGTATTAGCTAATGCTTCACTTGATGTAGCATTCCACGATACTTACTATGTTGTAGCTCACTTCCACTATGTTTTATCTATGGGTGCTGTATTTGCATTATTTAGTGGTTGATATTTTTGAATCCCTAAAATATTAGGTTTATCTTATGACCATTTTGCTGCTAAAGTTCATTTCTGAATCTTATTTGTTGGTGTTAATTTAACATTCTTCCCTCAACATTTCTTAGGTTTACAAGGTATGCCTAGAAGAATAAGTGATTACCCTGATGCTTTCTATGGTTGAAATTTAATTAGTAGTATTGGTTCTATTGTTAGTGTTGTAGCTACATGATATTTCTTAACTATTATTTACAAACAACTTACAGAAGGTAAAGCTGTATCAAGATATCCTTGATTAACTCCACAATTATTTAGTGACACATTCCAAGTATACTTTACTAGAAATAATAGTTCTTTAGAATGATGTTTAACTAGTCCACCAAAACCTCATGCTTTTGCTAGTTTACCTTTACAATCTTAATGTTTATATATATATATTATATTAATTTATATTAGTTATTACTAATATATCATACAGTTATGATTTCATACTTTTAAATAAAGATGAAATGGCATTAGAATACACACTTAGAGGATGTGACCCACATATTAAATATATTTGTTAAATATAGAGGATGTGACTTTAATATTAAAACAAAAAAAATAATTTTTTTATTTAGAATCACTTAATTCTTATGTTGAAAACAATATAGATGATATTGTAAGCATATCTCAATAAGATTATACGTAATTATATTATTTGATGTTATTCTGTTACAAAATAAAAAGATTATCAATAATAATTTAGAGTTATATTGCAATCAATTTTTCTAAGATATTAATATTGATAATTCAATAGTTTTTTGTAACATAATAACATCCAAAATTTATACTTTAAATTAATATAAATCAATATAGATGATTACTATATAATAAAATATTAAGTTTAATGATAACTTAATTTTACTAAATCTAGAATCAATATTATGATCTTTATATTCAAATATATATTATCTATATCTAATCTTACTTTAGATTCATTATATTATAAATAAAATTTTATCATATTATAGATAATATTAAATTAGGTAGTTATAGTTTAATGGTAGAACAGCTGTGTGTGGAACAGCATATCTTAGTTCGATTCTAAGTATCTACCCTAAACTAACCAAGAAAGATGTTCTTGACTTTTTTTTTTAAAATTTCATCGTAAATTTAATATTTATTATATATAGTTTTAGGCCACCAATCTTACGTAGGCACTACAATAGTGAGAATTATACGTTAACTTTTATAATACACTACAATAGTCAAATTACATTATGTAATTCATTTTAATATTAAATTATATTATATTTTACCTAAAAGTAAGATATTTTATAATATAGTAGTTTAAATAATATCGTAAGATATTATTTACCAAAGGTTATTTTTAAACTTTGATGCGTAGGTATAGGTATTTCATTATACTTTAAATATACTAAAAAAACAATTTGATAAATATAATATGATTAAAAATCCAAATAATTTATCTATATATAAAACCAGGGGTTTTATTTCATTTACACAAAGACAACAAATCATGTTGTCAAATACATTAAGTTTAGTATTTAAAAGAGAAATTAATAACTTATCTTTAAGTCCAAAATCTCCAAAATCTCCAGTATCGCCTTCAACCGATAAAGAAACTCTAGATCTAAATAGACCAAATTCTGAGGTCGATAATCAAGAAGCCGTAGATAATTTTTTAAATCATCTTAGTGATAGTAATACTACTAATCAATTAACAGTACGTCTTAAAAGAAATTATGACACTTTTTCTGATCAAGGGCCAAGTGGGGGAAAATACTATATCTAAAAAGTAAAATTATCTAATGATAGTGATAATACATCAGTTAAGGATAGTGTAGAATCATCAAATAATGATAATACATCAGTTAAGGATAGTGTAGAATCACCAAATAATGATAATATATCAGTTAAGGATAGTGTAGAATCACCAAATAATGATAATAGATCAGTATTTGATAGTATAGAATCACCAAATAATGATAATACTTCAGTATTTGAGAATGTTGAATTAGAAACTTCACCTCAAGTTGAGAATATAGCTGATTTATTATCAAGATCTTTGGGTCCTATGAGATTGAAAAGGATGAAGCTTATAGGTTAATTGATGACATACAACCTATAGTTGAACTGTTGGAACTATATGCGAAAAATCTTCAAATTCAAGTTGAAGAAATAGAAGTTAGTCTATGGTTTAGGGATGACGGCTGAGGAAACTTCTGGAAATGAACCAGAGGGTATTGAGGATGTACCATGATTAATGTCAGATAATAGTTCAGATAGTGACAGTTCAATTTCTGAGTCTTCTTTAAATAATACTTTTAAGCAAGTTATTCCAGATATAAATGATATTTCTATTACTGAGGGTAATACAGAAGGATTAGGGTTAATTTTAGGTAGAAACGCTGTATTAGCAAATAACTTTAAATTCATCTGATTCTGAACGTTGATAATGATTCATCTGATTCATCTGATTCAGTATCATTAAGATGAAAATGGTAGCAAATATAGGTGATGGTAGCAATATAGGTGATGGTAGCAATA